TCAGTTGCAGATCATAAGGAATTCGAACAACTGCTTCAAATACAGTATCAGGAAGTACCGCTTGTGGAACCTCGATATCCACGGGTTTATTAGCTAAATGGCAATTGGCACATACAATACGGCCAGTCGCTTCTCGTGGATTTTCATAACCCTGCTGTGCAAAAATGGGATATGCATTTGAAAGGGGTGCCTGGGTTATTATATATATCATGAGCGATACGGAAATGGATCGAGTAATCTCTTTCTTTATCCAAAAAAAGGTATTTTTAGTTTGCATGGTCCAATCATTGATCCCGAAAATTTATACAATAAAATTAGGCAGGTCGCTAGTATAGTTCCCTATCTATAATTTTGCTATTTACTTAAATATAAATAATTTTACTGGAATATTGGAGGAATCCCTTGGATGGGTAGAAAGAATAAGTACAGTTTTGAATGTTTTGCTTATCTACAAAGTAACAAATATTATAATTGGATCGTTCGATCATTTTTCAGTCATTCATTGAATGATAAATCACTACAAGTGAAGGAGATACACGATTTAAATAACGAAAGATCCAATATTTAAAAATTGTATCTAAAATGACTGGAAAAGTAGAAACAAGACCGGATATAATTTGATCATTATGAGCAAATCCAAAATCTTTGTAGACAGAGCCAATCATTAGTTCCCAACCGTGGGGCGAATGGAATCCTATACATAAATCAGTTAATAAAAGAATAGAAAAGGCTTTTATTGTGTCGCTTAAGTTATATAGGAATTCTTGAACCCAAGAGTTAAGAATAACAAGTTCTTCATTACCTAGAATAGAATAACCGCTTAGAATAACGAAACAGATTATATTTGTCGAGAAGTGTAAAATTGTATGCGTGCGATCCTCATTGTGCATCTTGATCAATTGGATCGTTTCTTTGTAGATTTCGATGCGAGGCTTTTGTAAATGTGCTTCCGGGTATTCCTTTAACATTTCGTCCAAACGTAGGAGTTCCTCTAAGTCTATGAATTTTTTTAGAATACTCTTTTCTTGAATATCATTCAAAAAAATTTCGGATTGCCTAGTATTCCACCAATTAGTAACCCAAGATTCCAGACTTTTATTAAATGAGAGAGAGATCCACCAAGGCAAAAATACTATAGATGCAAGATATAGAAGGGAAATGAATACTTTCTTTTTTGCCATTTTTTCGTCTGTGAATTTTAAAATTTTTACTGAACGCACCTCCTTCGTCGACTCTATACGATACTAATATTTCTATCAAGCATAAGTTCTATTACAAGTTATCGAGCCCATGAATCTATTTCCGATTTTTTTTGTGATTCAGTACAGTGGTTAGTCCTTGAATTTAGAAAGAATACAGAAATAGAATAAGAAAAAGCCCACTTCAAATTAATAGTAGTTGGATTGCGAGACGAAAGAACTCCCGTTCTATCAAAATATCAAATATTTCTAAAAAAAAAATTGTGGACACAAAAAATTTTGTTTTAGAATTATTTCGTATACGTTTGCTTTGGCTCGAATAAGCGTTCTGAAGAAACTTCAGTTAAGTTATGCTATATAAAAAAACGAGGATTCTTGAGTTTTTTCTCTCTTGCAAAGTATTCATTCTTCAGTTCCTTTTTTCAAAATACTTCAATTGGTACACGCAAGAAATAGGCCAATTCAGCAGCTTTTTGCTCAATTTCTCGTGGAGTCAAATTCTCATCAGTACGAGTCAAGGGAATGGCCCCCTGGCCTTTGATTTCCATATAAAGGACACGACGAGCATAAATACCTTCTTTAATTTCTATTCTGATGGACTGAATGTCTTTCATAAGGAATCGGAGGAATATGCGACGATTTTTTCCAGGAAATCCCCAACGAAAAATACACACTATGCCCTCTTTTATATCGAATCGATCATAACCACTACCTACATTCCACGAAATTGTGCACCACAAATAGGAGCTAATAAAAAGACCTGCGATCCCATAGAAAGACATCACGATCCCTTGTGGAAAAAAAATTATTTGCTGAGAAGGAAATAAAGATATAAAATTCCTACCAAAATAACTGGACGTTCCAACCAATAAAAACCCTAATGAACCTAAAAAAAGAATAAAGGCCCAGCAGAAATTACTTGTTTTTCGAGACCCCGCTATAAGTTCTATCCATATACGTTCTGATCGCCAACTCATACTATAACTAGACCTAGTTGCATTTTATTGGAATTGGGAGAATAACAAAAATAAATTTTATTTTACTTTTTTTTGTTTCCGAAGTAACTCTCATCAACCAGCACTATTATGATGTGAACGTTTAGGGGTAATTCATCGAATTTCTTAGATCCAAACTAAAATAATAACATCCCTTTCATATGATATATGATTTCCGAATACATAATACATATAGATATATTGACTTTACATTTCAGAAATTCTCCCCGATCCCGATCTATTTGAAAATAGTTATAATTCATTTACCCATAATATCATGTTTATACATACATAAGAGCTTATGCCCGAAGGAAGCCACATGTTATACCATATTCTACTAAATAGATATCCGTGTTATGATCCAAGTAAGTCTTGAAAAAAAAAGATTTGTCCTTATTGTATCTAAAAAATCTTGTTTTTTTGAACATAAAGAGATAAAGAAGCCATTGCAATTGCCGGAAATACTAAGCCCACTAAAGGAACAAAAATTGAGGGGAAGCTGTTGAGAGTTATCATAGAATGGGTACCTCGATTTAATATTTGTACCTGTTATTTATTGTTATATTTATTGTTTTATATTAATATTTTAACCTTATCCTTATATTGTTATAAAGATATATTATAATTCATATATAATTGTTATATTATACTAAGTATACCTAAGTGAGTATATATACTTAATAGGGAGTATATAAGTATATTAATTAATAAATATATATTAATTAATAAAATCCAATAAATATGTAAATAAATGGACCTATAAATCTAAATCTTTCTACATGTTTCTACATGAAATATATGTATGATAATCCACCCTTTATATTATTCGTATTATTAGTTATTATCTTGTTCTTGTCTTATAAATTTAAAAATTTTATAAAATTTACTAAAAAAAGGATTTATTAGAAATTCTCAAAGAATTCATTATAATAATACGATCCAACAAAAAGGATTTTTAGTGGGGGGTGATTTTCGGGAGATATAGAAAGATGCAAGACCTTGTTAACCAATTTCACGGAAGAAAGAATTAACTCTTTTATTTTGTTTAATCGGGATTTCCTGGTTAGTAACCAGGAATATCGATAAAAAGATGATCTGGATGGTTCTTTCTACAATTAAATCTTATGTTACCAAAGAAAAAATCCATTCTTCGTATTTTTACTTTGATTCCTATAAATTAAATAACTACTTGATCACCACACATAAAAAATTTTATTAAGTTTTAATAAATTAATACTCTTATTAAATACTCTTATTAAATTAAGACTCTAAGGCTCTACTTGATCTAATTTTGATTCAAAGGAAAGAAAGCATGTAGCCGAAATAACTCACTCAGAACGCCCTTTAAAGGATTACGTGGTACGATTGGATCGAATAAGCCCTTATGGAATAAATATTCAGCCACTTGTGAATCCTCGGGTACTGTCTTATTCAATGTTTGTTCAATTACTCTTTTACCCGCAAATGCAATGTAAGCATTGGGTTCGGCGATAATGATATCTCCCAACATACCAAAACTGGCCGTCACCCCACCTGTGGTAGGGGATGTAAGGATTGATACATAAAATAACTTTTTATTTGATTGATAATCATATAAAGCAGAAGATATTTTAGCCATTTGCATCAAGCTCAAACTTCCTTCTTGCATGCGTGCTCCTCCGGAAGCACACACTATAATAAGAGGTAAAAATTGATTGGTAGCATACTCGGCCAAACGTGTGATTTTTTCGCCCACTACAGATCCCATACTACCCCCCATAAACTGAAAATCCATAACTCCAATTGCTACGGGAATACCATTTAGTTGGCCTGTGCCTGTTTGAACGGCCTCAGTTAATCCTGTATTTTTTTGATAAGAATCAATACGATCTTTATAAGGTTCCTCCTCCGAATGAAATTCAATGGGATCCAGAGAGACCATGTCTTCGTTCATAGGATCCCAAGTACCGGGATCAATCGAAAGTTCGATTCTATCGAAACTACTCATTTTCAAATGACATCCACACTGTTCACAAATATTCATTTTTGATTTTAAAAATTTTTTATAATTTAATCCATAACAATTTTCGCATTGAATCCACAAATGCCTGTATTTTTGAGTTACATTTAAATTATTAGAACTTATAGTAAAATCACTACCATCTGTGCTAGTTTTTATACTGGAACTCTCGCTTTTACTACTATTTACGCTTTCGCTACAAATGTAACTATAAATGTAGCTGTCACTGTCACTATTGCTTAAAATATAACTATCAATACAAATTTGAGAACGAAGATAACTGTCAATGCAACTATTAATGTGATTATTCCAAATATAATGAGAATTAGTATCATACACGTAACGATCGTGGCGAGTATCGTTACTTTTAGGTGCATTATTTATATAACTAGAAGTCTGATAATTATAAAAAGAACTTTTTAGTTCACTTAGAAAAGAACGGTCGTTGTCAATCTCAAAATTTTTATTTTCAATATCAAAATATATGGAATAGCTGTCCCTATTACTATCCCTAACGAAAAAAGTGTCAGCAGATATGAAATTACGAATGTATCTGTCGCTGACTAAATGATCAACATTACTGTAATTAGACTTGTCATTACAATTTAAAATGTCTTTATCCATATCATTTATAATTGGATCTTCACTTACACTGGTATTTTCAAAAGGACCGAGGCTGTCCATTGATTTACTTAGCCTACACCTGTATTCTAACTCCCCATTAAACAACATCGAATGGAACCGCCATTTTTCCATAGAACTTTCTTGCCCCTATTTACATGAAAATACAATAAATGAATAGTCATT